AAATAATAACCTATACACTAAACAACTAACCTTTTCTCTCTGCAGCAAAAGAAGAAGGTTTTTGATCTACAGGAACATTTGCAGTACACGAAACATCCAGACCAGCGTTCACAAGCCCTTGTTGAGCAGTACTAAGACCCTGTGTAAGCATTTTATCAGTACAAGGTTTTAAAATTTTAGAAAAAAAAGAACCTGCATTATCTAGAACCTCACTTGGTTTTGGTTTAAACTGTTCCAAAACAGCTGTAGTATCAAAACATGCAGCTATTTTACCTTCTTTATTAAATGCCGCAGTAATAAAAGTAGTATGTTCACTCGTTGACTCCATTTTTGGATAACTTGTAGGGTTGAACTTCGAAGACTGTTTATTTGAAAAATCATCAACCACGTACTTTATCTGTGGAGAATCCAAAGAAAAAAACAAAAGTTGCGAATACTCCTTTTGCATCAACCCTTTGTTTAAACACAATTGATCTAAACTCGAAGCCGACAGATCCTTACATGTAAGACAGTCTTTAGTTGAAAAGGTATGAAGATCCGCAGCTAAAATTCTAGTCAAAGATTGCCACAAATCCACATCGTTATAGCCTAAACCATAAAGAACCGTTTTTAAACTTACAATACTCAAATCAAAAAAAAAAACAGCTGCTAAAATAACAAAAGTAAAAAGAACCCAAAGAGAAATTAAAATAAAATCAATAGCGTATTCACCCGCATCTACCTTTAATGCTTTGAAGTAAAATAACCACCAAAAAAAAAGCGAAGAAATTATAGAATAAAACGTCAATCCCCAAGAAATTTTTATTAACAGACTATAAAAAAAAAATTGAATGCCTAAAGACTCCATATTTTCACGACTTAATATAAAAGGTTTACCGGTTATAGAATGCGTGTACCACAAAAAAAGGGCAACAATAAGCAAACATAAGCTTAAAAAAACTCGATTTCTCTTATAAAATATTAAAGGGTTTAACCAAAAACGTTTGAAAAAACCAGTATTAGTAGTATGTGCAATACTCATGTGATAAAAAAAGAAAAAAAGTTAACCATAAAAATACTTCTAGCCGGACTTGAACCAGCATGTAAAAAAACAGAAAATTTTGAGCCTTCCGTGTCTACCAATTCCACCATAGAAGCTAAAACAAACGTCTGATAGGAGTTGAACCCATAACTTTCGGAACCGAAATCCGACACTCTATCCAATTGAGTTACAAACGCATCGATTAAAAAAAATAGTATCAGTAGTACGTGAAAAAATACTCATAAGATAAAAAATAAACAATGAAAATAAAAAAAGGTTACCGATCAATATCTCCAAAAACAATATCAATCGTCCCAATAATAGTCACAACATCCGCAATCATATGGCCTTTTGACATAAATTCTACACCCTGAAGATGGTTAAAACCAGGAGGTTTAATTTTACATCGATATGGTCGATTAGTACCATTAGAGATTAAATAAACACCAAATTCACCTTTTGGACCTTCTGTTGCAGTGTAAGTCTCACCTGCTGGAACAACAATTCCTTCCGAGAAAAGTTTAAAATGATGTATTAAAGACTCCATAGACTGCTTCATTTGGGCTCTAGAAGGTGGTGTCAATTTACGATCATCTACTTTAATAGGGCCTGTTGGCATTTGATTCATAGCTTGCCACATAATACGTAAAGATTGTCGCATTTCTTCAACACGTAAAAGATAACGATCATAACAATCACCGTTATTCCCTACAGGAACTTCAAAATCCATTTTTGAGTAGACTTCATATGGTTGCGATTTTCGTAAATCCCATGGAATACCAGAACCTCTCAACATAACACCACTATATCCCCAATCAGTAGCTTCTTTTAGAGAAACTTTACCAATATCAACTAGTCTTTGTTTCCAAATTCGGTTACCAGTTAACATTTCCTCTACTTCATCTAAACGAGTACCGAATTGCTCGATGAAAATATAAATATCATCTAACAATCCTAAGGGAATATCTTGACTTAAACCACCTGGTCTAACATAAGCAGCGTGCATCCTTGCACCAGAAACACGTTCGTAGAACTCCATAAGCTTTTCCCTTTCTTCGAAAAACCACAACATTGGAGTCATAGCACCTACATCCATAGCATGACAACCAACAGCTAATAAATGATTCAAGATTCTTGTAATTTCAAGAAAAAGAACACGAATATACTGTGCTCGTAAAGGAACTTTGGCATTAACCAGTTTTTCAACAGCAAGACTGTAAGTATGTTCCTGAGCCATCATAGACACATAATCCAATCTATCAAAATAGGGAAGTGCTTGTATATATGTTTTGTTTTCAATTAACTTCTCTGTTCCTCGATGAAGCAACCCAATATGTGGGTCAGCACGTTCAATGATTTCTCCGTTTAATTCTAACACCATCCGAAGAACCCCATGAGCTGCTGGGTGTTGAGGACCAAAATTCACAGTAAAATTTTTAATTTTTTTAGATAAAGATGTCTTTTTCAATACCATATTCAATTTTTTTAGAAAAACCTTGAACAACTAATTTTCATTGTCCAGCATAAGCTTTTTAGAATTTAGCTCCTGCCCACACCTCCTTTTTGATATAATTGATATTATTCAAAATTTTCTTTCTTAACTACATAAAGGCAGAATCGAACTGCCACCAAGAAAACCCTTTTTATGTGATATAGAAATAGAATGAGAAAAAAATGATTTTTGCATTCAAATTCCAGCCGCACGTTCCCGTACGACTACCTTGTTACGACTTCATCCCAGTTATCGACTCATCCGTAATCTACCCTTCTCACACCCAAAAAAATTCTCTAACCTTAAAGGAGAAAACACTTTTTTTTCATGATAAAGGTATAGCTTTCTAGCCAAGCCAACTCCCGGCACGTGACGGGCGGTGTGTACAAGGCCTAGGTACAAATTCACCGCAACATTCTGATTTGCGATTACTAGTGATTCCAACTTCATGTGGGCGAATTTCAGCCCACAATCTGAACTAAGGTAATCTTTAAAGATTTGCTCCAAGTTTCCTTATTGCCTCTTTTTGTAATTACCATTGTAGCACGTGTGTAGCCCAGCTCATAAGGGCCATAAGGACTTGACGTCATCCCCACCTTCCTCTCGAGTTCCAAAGAAAAAGAGCAGTATTTTTAAAGTTCTTTTTTCACATTGAAAAAATAGCAACTAAAAACAGGGGTTTCGCCCGTTAAAAAGGAGTTAACCTAACATCTCACGACACGAGCTGACGACAGCCATGCAGCACCTGTTAAGGAAAAAATAATGTAATGTTTCCAAAATTCAACCCTTAATGTCAAGAGCTGGTAAGGTTCCGCGCGTATTATCGCATTAAACCACATGCTCCACCACTTGTATAGGCCCCCGTCAATTCCTTTGAGTTCCAACCTTGCGGTCGTACTCCCCAGGCGGAGTGCTTAAAGCGTTAGCTTAGTGCCAAAAAAAACTCTCAGCACAAGCACTCATATTTTAGGGCATGGACTACCAGGGTATCTAATCCTGTTTGCTCCCCATGCTTTCGTCCCTCAGTGTCAGTATTGAACTAGATAGCCGCCTTCGCCTCTGGTATTCCTTCACATCTCTAAGGATATCACCCCTCCATGTGAAATTCTGCTATCCTCCTTCAAACTCAAAGTATAAACGTTTTAAAGGCTTAAAAAAAGTTAAGCTTTCATCTTTCACCTTTAACAAAAAATACTACCTACGGACCCTTTACGCCCAGTCATTCCGGGTAACGCTCGCCCCCTTCGTCTTACCGCGGCTGCTGGCACGAAGTTAGCCGGGGCTATTCAGTCAATTACTGTCATAATCCTCACCGACCAAAGAGCTTTACAACTTGAAAGCTGTCTTCACTCATGAAGTATTACTGGATCAAGCTTCCGCTCATTGTCCAAAATTCCTCACTGCTGGCTTCGAAGGAAGCCTGGGCCTTGTCTCAGTCCCAGTGTGGCTGACCAACCTCTCAGTACAGCTAAAGATCAGAGGCTTGGTAAGCAATTACCCTACCAACTACCTAATCTTCCATAGGCCTATCTTTTTGCGAAATTATTTCTTTCAAATTCAGGATTTTAAACTGAACAAAAAGGTAAGTTCCTATGTATTACTCACCCGTACGCCACTAAAAAAGATGAATCTTTTTTCGTTCGACTCGCATGTGTTAAGTATACTTCTAGCGTTCACCCTGAGCCAGGATCAAACTCAATAATAAAAAATTTTCTTATACAAATAAGAAAATTTATTCTTGAATATTACTCCAATCTCATTTGCATTCTAAAAATCTATTTTTTAAGAAAAAATTTTGTATAATTACCTTGTCTATTAACATGAAAATACAAAAAAAGAAAAAGAACAATTAATACAAAATTGAAAGAAAGGATGTTTTTGAGTAGTTTTTTTTGCTAACTCTAACACGATAAAAAAAAAAATGAAATATTTAATAAAAAAAAACCACAAACCTGCAAAAAAGAAAAATTAAAGATCAAAACTCATTAATTTTCCTACCTGCCACAATTTAAAATCATATTTACTAACGACTTTTACAACAATTGGCATAAAACCATGATTCACCCCACAAATTTCACTACATTGACCAAAATACAAACCTTTTCGTTTAACAAATAAAGAAGTTTGATTTAAACGACCAGGGCAAGCGTCAAGCTTTAATCCAAAAGAAGGAACTGCCCAACTATGCAAAACATCTGCTGAAGTAACTAAAACACGAATATGGGTTTTTTCCGGTAAAACAACACGCCGATCTACTTCCAATAATCGTAATGCACCTTTCGTTAAATCATCTTCAGCAATCATATAAGAATCAAAGCTCAAAGAATCTGCTGTAGCTGCATTATAATAAATCTGTTTTGAACCTCCCAAATTAATCTTCTTATAAAAAGCTTCTGCTGGAGGAACATCACTAATTTTTAAAGACTCCGGGCTCAACTCTTCTATTTGATGAACTTCCGGGTACTCATAACTCCAATACCATTGATGGCCAACAACCTTCAAAGTTAAACTTGGCTGAACAGACTCTTCCATAGAATATAATAATGCAAAAGAAGGTACCGCAATCACCATTAAAATAAGAGCAGGCACAATAGTCCATACAACTTCTAAAACAGTCGAATGAGTAAAATCTTCATCGTAATTAGAAAGAGAAGCCTTAACATCACCGTGATAAGCATAGTAATTTAGACATCGAAACAATAACCATAGCACAAACGAGGCAACTGCAACTAAAAAAACCATTAAATGATTATGAAATTCAATAATTCCTTCCATAATCGGAGTCGCAGGGTCTTGAAGACCTATTTGCCAAAAATTTGGCGCATCCATAAAACTTAAATGAAAAAAGAAAAAACCAATTAAAAGTAAAATTTTCATCTTTGAACTATACCCATTACCGGAATTGAACCGGTACTCCATAAAGGAAACAGATTTTAAGTCTGTCGTGTCTACCAATTCCACCAAATGAGTTCTTAAACTAATAAAACAACAGCTAGAACCAACGAAAATGAGTCAAACTTCTATTTTTTAGAGCTGTTAAATGAATAGACTCTTTTTTTTTCACACTATCACCCTGATTTTTTGAAGCTTCAACTAAAATATTTGCTAAATTTAACGATAAAATACCCTTCTTTTTTTTTGCTGCCTGTAGAATCCATTTCATAGACAAAGAAATAGCCCGTTTTTCTTTTAATGGGACAGGTATTTGATACGTAGCACCTCCCCGACGAACAGAACGTACCTCTACAAAAGGTTTAGATAAGTTTAAGGCTTTAAAAAAAATTACAACAGGATTTTGACGTTCTTTTAACTTAACAAAAAACAGGGACTTCTCAAAAACACGTTCCGCTTTTCTTTTTTTGCCGTCAATCATAATATGATTAACAAATTTCCTCATTAAATACATAACTTTTTTTTTTTCTAAAACCATGAAACTATTTTTTATTTATATTATAATATATATTAGATTTTACGTAGTGTAGACAACATTAATTTGACTTCACCAAAAATTTGTAATTATGAAAATATGATCTTAAATATTGAGAAGCTTTAGCCATAATTCGAGAAGATTGGCACAACCGATGAGTCATATAAAAATCTTCTATTGGTAATTTAAGATAAGAAAATAAAACTTTTTCCTTTTTGAAAGGAACAAATAGACTTAAATGTGCGATAGAGCTTTCTCTATGTAAAAACCATGAATTTGCAAAGTAAAGTGACGGTAAAATTTTTGAGGCTTCGGTCACAAGCTGAGCTTGAGTAATATATGACGTAGATTTTTTTAGAGAAGAAAATAATACTCGAAAAATTCTCCAATCATCTCTAGATAAATTAGGCCCTACCAACGCACGTTGAGTCTTCTGCGGACGACCCTCCATATTATAATAAATAGAGTTTTTTTCCACAAAAGTCGTAACTGGAAGAACAAAATCAGCTTTAGTTGTAACCGTGCTTCCATGAGAATCTTGTATAACCAAAACAGATCTATTTTCTTTTTCTGCTTTACCTATTCTTTTTAGAATATTTTTATTTTCTAAGCCTACACCATATAGAACTTTTAATCCATTTATCGCATCTATTTTTAAAGTACCATAACCTAATTCAAAAGCACCAACAACATTTGAATCTGTATGTAAAGGGTTAACAAAAACAGATTTACCAAAAAGAGTTAACAAAGACGCACTCAAAGACCCAAACAGTGATTGTATACCTCTAGAGTCAACACGCTCTAACAAATGTGAACCATACAAAATCACAGGATTTTTTGCTTTTGAAAAAAGCTTACACGATGGATGTCGCCCCTCTACAAAATCTAAAAGGGTCTTGGAGGTTAATCCTAAAGACTGAACCGGGAAAGTAGTAGAAAAATGCCCACCTATAGATGAAGCTGTAAAATTTCCCCGTCTAAATAATTTTCTTAATCGAAGGTTCAACGTAGACGCTTCAAATCTTGGATTAGTACCAACAAAAAGACAAAAATCCGTTTTCTCTAAGTCTTTAAATTCACCCTTAAACAAATAACTAGAAGGCTCATCCGTAGCTACTTTCAATTCTCGGTCAATACCCAAATTTGAAAAACCAAAACTTAGCGCAAGATCTCTCACTGTAAAAAAAGTTTCAGTATCACATGACGCCCCACATAATACACCAATCTTAGAATGACCAAACTCAAAGGAATACACTTTCAACACCGAAGTTAAGTTTTTTAATATTTTACTCCACTTCACTTTTTTTAATTCCCCATTAATTTTCATGTAAGGAGAATTAAGACGTTGACGTTTTAATCCATCATAAAAAAATCTAGCCTTATCCGAAATCCAACTTTCGTTGATTTCTAAATTTCGTCTAGGCAAGATACGTAATATTTCTGTTTCCTTAAAATCAACACGTATATTACTACCCATTCCATCCAAAATATCAACCGATTGAACAGAACGTAGTTCCCATGGACGAGCAGTAAACGCATAAGGTTTTGAAGTCAAAGCTCCAGTATAAAGAAGCATAAAATCTTAGTTAAGCTTACGATTTTAAATTTTTTTTCGTACCATACTTGGATCGCGAAACTTTACGATTTTTAGTGCCCATAAAGTCATATTTACCTCGCACTAAATGATATTTGATCCCGGGTAAATCTTTTACCCGGCCACCACGCATAAGAACAGTCGAATATTGCTGTAAATTATGTCCTTCCCCAGGAATATAAGCAGTCACTTTTTTTTTGTTACTCAACCTAATACGAGCAACCTTCCTAAGAGCAGAATTAGGTTTTTTTGGTGTAACAATAAAAACCTTTAGGCAAACACCTTTTTTTTGAGGACATCTATCTAGAGCAGGTGTTTTACTTCTCGAAAGTTTTTTTTTACGAGAATGTTTTCTTAATTGATTCATAGTAGGCATAAAAAGAAATGCTCGGAATCGAACCGATTAAAAAATCTTTACCCCCCAGTAGGACATTTCTAACAATACAAAAAGTACTAAAAAATAAAACATCTAAAAAAAATAGAATCACCACCTCTAACAAATGTACAAGAACTGTCATAACTGATAATAGAATAGAAGAAGTAAAATACTCAAAATTATAAAATAAATTTCTTACCTCTGGTAAACCAATTTTATAAAAAAGCAAAAAACCAATAAATAACCGTAACCTATAAAATCAGTATTTGAAGTCAAAAAAGGAAGAATTTAAATATCAAATTTTTACCCTTTCATCAAATGAGATTGCTCGATAAAAATATTACCTCGCAACCTATAATAAATTACAAGAATAGCTAACCCAATAGCAGATTCCGCTGCAGCTACAGTTAACACTAAAAGAGCAAATAATTGACCTATAATATCGTCAATCGAATTAGAAAAAATAATAAAATTTACATTAATAGCCAATAACATTAGTTCAATAGACATTAAAATAACTAAAATATTTTTTCTATTAAGGACAATACCAAATAATCCAATAAAAAATAAAATAGTACTAAGAATTAAATACTGTTCCATGAAAAAAGAAAAAATAAATACAACAAATAGGTACATTGGGAATTGAACCCAAGACCATTGGATTAAAAGTCCAGTGCTCTACCAACTGAGCTATATACCTTTTAACGTATTAAATAAAAACTTATAACAAAGAAAGGCACAATAAAAAACTAAATCCATTTATTTAACTAAATACATAGAATTTTTTTTTTCACGAAGAATTTGACGAAAAACAAATTGATGTTTAGCTTTTTGCGTAAAATTAAGAGTTAATACAATCGCACCTACCATCGCAAGAAGTAAAATAATTCCCGCAATTAGAAAATAAAAAAAATAATAGGTATATAGTATTTGACCTAAAACGTTTAAATTTGTCAAACTATCAATAACACTTAACCAATCTGTATAGATTTCTCTACCACTTGAAGGTAAAAAAGGAACCAAATTCTCTTGCAAACTCAAAAAAACTTCTAAAAAAAAGATAACACCAAGAAAACCTCCAATTGGAATATAAAACAATAAATCTTTTTCATATTTAGTTATCTTAATATCAAGCATCATAACAACAAATAAAAATAGAACCGCAATCGCACCAACATAAACAAGAACAAAAAGAAGCGAAACAAACTCTACTTCCAATAAAAACAGCAAAAAAGCAGATGTAAAAAAAACCAATACAAGAAAAAAAACTGAATGTACAGGGTTCTGCGCACTAATAACTAGAATTGCTGAGAAAACTAATAAAAAGCTTAAAAAAGAGAAAAGCATAAAGAAATTCTTCAAAAACTTAATTTAATAAAAAAGTTTAAACTTTTTTATTCAACCTCCAAGAAGCTTTTAAAATAAAACTTTTTAAAGAAAGTTTTTTCTTTGCAGCTGAAAAAGCTTCCTCAATGATATAATCAGAAGCACCATCAACCTCAAAAAGAATTTTACCTTTTTTTACACGGCATAGCCACAACTTTACAGCCCCTTTTCCTTTACCCATACGAACCTCCGTAGGCTTTGAAGTCATAGGAAAATCAGGAAAAATTCGAATCCATATTTTTCCTTTTCTTTTAAGATAACGATTAATAACTTGACGAGTCGATTCAATCTGCCTAGCGCTTATTAAACCGCACTCCTGAGCCACCAAGCCAAATCGACCAAACTTTAAGGGTTTAAAAGAAGACTCTATTCGAGTAAGGCGAGAACGTCGAAACTTGTTAAACTTTGTTTTTTGTGGTCGCAACAACATAAACAATCAATTATTTACTTTTTTAAAAATCGTAATTTTTTAGGAGTACGTGCATTTGTGTGTGTTCTCTGACCTCGAACAGGCAATCCTTGCCGACGTCTAACACCCCTAATAGTCTTTAAAGTTAAAAGCTTATCCAAATTCTGTTTTAATTGCCTTTGCAGCTCTCCTTTCAGAGGAATTCCTAACTCCTCAACACATTGCGATATTTGAAAAAGTTGCTCATCTGTAAGATCTTTGACTAAAAAAGTCATTTTAAAGCCTAACCTTTTACAAATCTGCTGCGATAAAAAAGGACCAATACCATATACAGATTGTAATCCATAGAACAAGTATTTTTTTTTTACATGTGTACGTAAAATATAAGCCATCAAGAATCCTAATGGAGATGGTCGGAATTGAACCGACAACTTTGTACGTGCAAAGCACACACTCTACCATTGAGTTACACCCCCCTCCCTTTTTTCCCACCCCATACCCAAAATCCTAAAGTACTATAAAATTAAAGAGCGAATAAAATTAAAAACGCTACTAGAAGAGCAAAAAGAGCAATCGCTTCGGTTAAGGCAAAACCTAAAATAGCAATCCGAAACAATTCATCTTTTAAGTTAGGGTTTCGTGAGGTACCTAAAACTAAAGCACCAAATACAGTTCCAATACCAACTCCAGCCCCAGCTAGACCAATAGTCGCTAAACCAGCACCAACAAATTTTGCAGCTTGTAAAAGCATTGTCTAAAAAAAAGAAAAAACAAAAAAAGTAAATTATCTTAAATTAAAAATTAAGAGGTGTCATCTTTAACAAAATACAGAAGTTATATTACCAACTAGACTGATGCATACCAGGAACTAACCCACCTCTAACCAACTTTCGCAAGGCTAGACGAGATAAATTAAATGGGCCCAAAATAAATCGACCACGGCCAGTTAAAATACAACGTTTTTTTATCCGTGTAGGTGAACTATTTTTAGGTAACATAGTAAGAGAAAGGCTGGCTTTTAGTCTCAAAGCTAAAGGCAAATTCACATTATAAGAAATCGTTTTCAAAATTTTTCTCTGATATTCATTTTTATAAAAATGAATACGCTTTTTTTTGTCTTTTTCCATGCTTCTTTTCATGTCTAAATTTTTGAGAATCTATTATTTAAAAAGTCTTTAGGTTTGGTTAAAAGAAAAAAACATTTAATACCTTCATTCCGCAAATAATAAAATTTAACACGGCTCGAGAAAAATCCTTGTTGAGAAGATTGTGAAATTACATGTTTTTTAAAATAAAGTAACTTAAAATACGAAAGAAACCCATAATAGCCTAAATTCAAAGAAAACCAACTTTTATAAGATTTTTGTTTAGAAAATTTGAAAAAGAAAGAAGAACGGTTAATATAAGCAGGACTATTTAAATAAGAAGAAACAAAACCTCCTTTTTTTAAATCTAAAAGACGACTCTTAATCAAAAAAGTACCTGTTGCAAACATCTTTTTTTCTTTTTCCCTTATAAAAGAGAAAATACTACTAACCTTATTCGACTTTTTATGTTCTTTTGCAATAAGAGTATTTTTTGTCAAGGAATCTAATTTGTTAATACATAAAGAAAATTCTTGCTGCTCAAAAAAAGGTGTATCTTCGTACAAACAAAATCGGTTTTCCAAACTGCTCAAAAAACGAAGAGACTCCTCTACATTTATAATATTAAAACCCGAAATTTCAAACTCTAAATTTTTTTTATTAAAAAACAAGGTAGTTGCTACAATAATGTTTTTCTCTTTTAATCTTTTAGGCAAAAAATACGTAAGAAATTTTGAGTCTGATAGTACAAATTTGTCAACATGAGAGATCATTTGTCTAGAAACGGACTTGAACCGTTGACCCAAGGATTTTCAGTCCTTTGCTCTACCAACTGAGCTATCTAAACAATCCAGCTGCACAACATGGAAAGAATGGGATTCGAACCCATGATACAAAAAATGTATGTTGGTTTAGCAAACCAATGCTTTCAGCCACTCAGCCACCTCTCCCTCTTATTGTAAAAAAGAATAACGAAAGAGGGATTTGAACCCACGACATTCGGATTATGATTCCGACGTTCTAACCAGCTGAACTATTCCGTTTTAAAATATTTTCGGGATGATGCGATTCGAACACACGACCTTCTGTACCCAAAACAGACGCGCTACCAGACTGCGCTACATCCCGACAATAAACAGGAAGAGAGGGATTCGAACCCACAACCTTTGGCTTTGGAGACCACAATTCTACCATTGAACTATCCTCCTCTCTTTGTTTTTTTATAACACAGCAACATAAAAGATAAAATTAATACAATAACTTTGTAAAAAGCTCTATACAACAAACCTAACGTGCAGTAAAAAAGTAAACAAAACAAAAGTGCGAAAGGGCTATACAAAGTTAAATTTTCCATAAAATTCTTCAATTTTTGTTAACTGTGGAACATAATATCTCCCCAGGTTGGATTTGAACCAACGACCTAATGGTTAACAGCCATCCGCTCTACCACTGAGCTACTAGAGACCCCTCATCAGGAAAAAATTACAAAAAATCAAAGAGTAAACAACCGATCTTTCTAAATCACAAATTAAACCCTTTGGGGCACAAAAACCACCCCCATACCCGCGATTTTCACATTTATTCTTGAGAATAAATTTCCCTATTCGTATAGTACGTGAAACGAACAGAACTACGTACCCAAATCACGAGGATCAACGCCCCAACAACCCAAATGTTCCGGCCCATAATAATCGTAGTATTCTCCATAAAATATTGTAAAAAAACTGATTTGACCCTTCACGGATTTGACTCGGTTATATTTGCTAACATCTGGCACAAGTAAGTCCACGTTTTTTCCCAGCTCCTTTTTGTGAGCCCGTTCTAAAAATTTTTCCCTAATAAGAATATTTGTCTGCACCTATCCCTTACGGGACTCGAACCCGTGTTACTACCGTGAAAGGGTAATGTCCTAACCACTAGACGAAAGGGACAACGTGTCTTTAACTTAAACGCTTCTAAAGACACTTAAAAGTAATCGTAATATATTTTTTTGAGTTTGTCGTCAATAATAAAGAATAACGGGCTCGAACCGCTAACCTTCTCGTTGTAAGCGAGATACTCTACCAATTGAGTTAATTCTTCAATGAGGTAAAAATAGATTTATTCTTTAAAGTATTATAGCTAATTTTCATATTTCTTAAACGGATAAGGAGGGATTCGAACCCCCGGTATTTTACAATACACCAGTTTTCAAGACTGGCACCTTCAACCACTCGGTCACTCATCCCAACAAGTCTTAAATAAAAAAAGCGAAAAAAGGGACTTGAACCCTCAACTTTAACCTTGGCAAGGTTACACTCTACCATTGAGTTATTTTCGCAAAACCTTCGACTTGACTTGGCAGAAAAGTATTCCTACACAAAACATCAAAAAAAAGGGAAAAGCGCTTTTCCCTTTTCATTAAGTCTTGAGGTCTCTCATTCATACATTCATAAAGACTAGAGACGGAATTAAACCATCATTGCAAGATTTGCAATCTTGAACATTACCATTATCTAACCATAAAATAAAAAAATCCATTATAAAGAAAAGAAAAAAATTTAACATTAGTCCTAGAAAAAACTCTTTATTTTTCTACAGGGGTCGAAACCTTGCATACAACATCCTTAAGAGAGAAGAACCGTTGCACACTGTTAAACCCCTTCTCAGCCATTTTACCTGTACTAGTTTGAGAGTCAATACACTGATTAAACGCTTTTTTTATATTTATGCACAAATAACCCTTACCGTCTAGAGTAGTACCAATAACCAATGTATGATCACCTACACTCTTTGGTAGAGTTGAAAGATCATTTTCTCCTTTTTTTTCCATTAACAACTGAAAAAAATCGTCAAAAGCAAGTGGAACTTGAGAAAACTCAGAATAGTTCAGCAAGAAAATATTTGAAAAAAGTTGAGCACTATTATAAAAAAAATAACTAGGCAATATACCGACCAAAATAAAAAGAAAACCATTAAAAAAAACAAAATTTACAAAAAGAATCCAACCTTTATTATAAACAGCGATCATCTTATAATAATCTTTATACGTCGTATAAAGAAAAGACAAGAAAAAAATAGCATAAAAAAAAAAGAATCCTTGCAAAATTAGTTGTTGAATAGCAAGCCATTCTGTTGAAGACAAAGAGACTATATTATAATCCGTTGTTATCCGTAATATATAAAGTACCGCTATCAATAAAAGCAACATTAAAAAGTAAGGGCCATAGATTTTGTTAAAAAGATTTTTATACATCTGTGAAAGGCTAGAGACGGAATTGAACCATCATTGCAAGATTTGCAATCTTGAACATTACCATTATGTTATCCAGCCACTGCCTAAATTCAAAGGTTACTTAAACAAAAAATTTTCTAGCCAAAATGGAAAGTAATACATTATTAACATAATAAGTTTTGTAATCATACAAATATAAAATTGGTACAAAAAAATAAGCTTAGTAGGACTTGAACCTACAACATTACCGTTATGAGCGGTATATTCTAACCACTTGAACTATAAGCTCTTTACAAAAAACGATAAAAAATTAAAATAACAAAATAAAAAAAGTCCTTCACTAATTTTTCATTACAAAGTAAAGAAAGTTTGTTTAAAGACTTTTGTTTTAGAAGCTTCTGAAAGAGATAACTTTTTTTGAGCAACAGAAGAAAAAAGACTCTTATAAACCTTTAAAAATTTTTGTAAATTTTTAAAGTAAGCCTTCTTTGAAGAAACTTCCGATGAGGTGCTAGCAGAAAATACATAATTAACCAATTTTTTCCTGGTTTTTAAACTTGCAGCTAACACTGGCAACAATCCTTTTAAAATAATAAAGTAAAAACTCAAAAAAGATAGAGTTAACCAAAAGATTTGATTAAAAAAAGTAATTTTATCAAATTGAGGCATAGCTTTAAAGAAGATAGGATTCGAACCTATGTAGGAAACATCCAACAGATTTACAGTCTGCCACCTTTAGCCACTCAGTCACTTCTTCTCAAAAACCGCTAGTTTAGGTTTCCCTACCCATAAAACTTTTTAACCAATAAGCAAAGTTTTTTCAAGAACATTCTTCGTCGACTTAGTTTTTTACAAGTGCTACTTTAAAATCGAATTTATTAGAAACAATAACGTCGTTTTTTAAAGGTAAAAGATTTCTACATAGTTGCTTCTGCTTGTTTCGCAACGTCCTCTGCAGGTAGAATTCGATAATTGTCATGCACCATGCCTATTTGTGCTCTTTTAATGCTTTCGTTGAAAGTCTTCAAATTTTCTCTTGTTATAGGAAGAGAAACTGCCTCGGCTAAATAAGACGGTAAAGATTTACTTATAAAATCTTCATCCAAATTCAAACCCGGAAGATTCTCATCTTCTGTAAAACCTAAAGACCAATTGAAAGGTACACTGTCTCCAAGTTCGCTATTATCACTAGGACACATTAAACATATAGAAGACGTATCCGAAAGTAAGCCATCACTAGGGGGACGCTTTAGACGTGAAGACGTTTTCGGAAGTAAACCATAACTAGGGTCACATGATGTCGCTTTCAGAAAACTATAAAAAATAACTACTAAAGTCAACACTTGTGGGGCACTGAGGGTAACCTCAAAAAAGGTTACCGATTGAGCTAAAAAAAGTAATTTTCCAAGCCAAATAAAGCTAAGATGAAAAACGAGTTCATCTTTTTTTTTAGCACATAACAAAAAGCTACCCAAAGCAATTAAAAGTATTAATACAGAATTGGTAAACAAAATATCAAAACTCCCAATATTATCTGGTAGTATTGGGAGAATTCTAAACTGATCCAATGGACTTAAAAGCATTAAGATAAAAAAAAGAAAAATTACAAAAAAAAATTCCCAAATAAAGTTTTGACAAAGGACTTACACCCAAAAGGCCTAAAAGGCGGTATGGAACCACAGCCCAAACAACAAGGCAAATGAAACAGTAAGCCTTAAGTTTTTTTCAAAAAAAGGGAAAAACTTCATAAAATAGATGGATGGAATCGAACCAATCTCTAAACAACCTTTCCTTTTCCCAAAAGGGAAAACAAAGCATCTTTGATAAATACAAAGAAAATATTTACAAATAAAAATGGAGAAGCAAAGTTAATACGACTTAATAACCTTTAATAATGACCCCATCATAATTCTATTTTTTAAAATAAAAAAAATTTTAGTACTTTGCAGCTAAAAATCTCACAATTCTTACACCCAAAGCCTATTAACGTAGTCATCTACTACGATTTTTAGAAGAAAATTAATCTTAAGGCTAGATTCTTGCTTATATGCTTTCAGCAATTAACATAAATGGATGTAGCTTTCCGGCCATGCTCTTGATAAAACAACCAGTCTACCATGGATCCACTTTTCCCGGTCCTCTCGTACTAGGGTCTACTCCTCTCAATTTTCTTACGTCTACAGTAGATAGGGACCGAACTGTCTCACGACGTTCTAAACCCAGCTCACGTACCACTTTCGTCGGCGAACAGCCGAACCCTTGGAACCTCCTTCAGCTCCAGGATGTGATGAGCCGACATCGAGGTGCCAAACGACTCCGTCGATAGGGACTCTTAAGAGTCATCAGCCTGTTATCCCCGGCGTACCTTTTATCCGTTGAGCGATGGTCTTTCCACTCAGAACCACCGGATCACTATGACCAACTTTCGTTTCTGTTCGACGTGTCCGTCTTACAGTCAAGCAGGTATATTGCCATTACACTCTTCTTGGGAAAAACCCAATGAACCTACCTTTGTACGCCTCCGTTACTTTTTAGGAGGCGACCGCCCCAGTCAAACTACCTCATATACATTGTCTCCATAACGAATGAGCAAAAAGAAAATTTACGAGTGGTTTTCCAAGTATGCTTACGCTCCCACCTAAACTAGACAAAAATTTTCTTTGTGCAGTGTATAAACATAGTAAAGGTGCACAGGGTCTTTCCGTCTAGCTGTAGATAATCTGCATCTGCACAGATATTTCAATTTCACTGAGATTATGGTAGAGACAGCGGGGAAGTCGTTACACCATTCATGCAGGTCGGAACTTACCCGACAAGGAATTTCGCTACCTTTGGACCGTCAGAGTTACAGCCGCCGTTTACTGGACGTTAAGTTCGAAGCCAGGACTTCTCCCCTTGCGTTTGCAGCACCGGGCAGGTGTCAGTCCCTATACATCTTCTTACGAATTAGCAGAGACCTGTGTTTTTACTAAACAGTCGCTACCCCCAATTCTGTGCCAACTCTTTTTGATTTCCCAAAAAGAGTTACTCCTTCTCCCGAAGTTACAGAGTAATTTTGCCGAGTTCCTTTACCATAATTCTCTCAAACACCTAGGTTTTCTCAACCAGCCTACCTGTGTTGGTTTCCAGTACGGTTTTAAAAAAGAAAAGCTATTTCCTGCAAAAAATAAACCTCTACAAAGACAATCAACACTTCATAAAAGTAGTTTTCTTTTGTCACTTTTCTCTATAGACTGATTACACAATCTACCCATTAAAAAAGGGCTTTCGTCCTTTTCTTAGGGACCGGTTATTGTTCGACGAAGATTATCTTTACGTCGTAAACCTTAGGCTTTCGGCGACAATGTTTTCATTGTTTTCGCTACTCATGTCAGTATTCTCACTCTTGATATCTTCAATACTTTTCACAAAGCATCTTTTTTCTAACATACAAGACGTTCCGCTACCACTATAAAAAGTCTGTCGGTTCGGCAAAAATTTTGAATCCCATACATTTTAAGCGCAAAAAAATTTGACTCATAAGCTGTTACGCTTTTTTAACTAGCTGGCTGCTTCCAAGCCTACTATGGAAATGTCTTAACTTTTTCACCTCTTTTCAACTAAAATTTTTTTAAGGACCTTACCGAACAGTCTGGGCTGTTTCCCTTTTGACGATGAACCTTAGCGCCCACCGTCCGTCTGCCTAAAAAAATAAAACTGTATTCGGAGTTTCCTTAAGTTCAGTAAGATCCGAAAACCCCCTTAGCTTATTGAGTGCTCTACCCCAATTTACCTTTTTTAGACGCTCTACTTAAATAGATTTCGCGGAAAACCAGCTATCTCTAAGTTTGATTAGCCTTTCACCCCTAACCACAAATCATCCCAGTATTCTTCAACATACACGAGTTCAGCCCTCCAACAGATGTTTCCATCTGATTTTCAGCTTGTTCATGGTTAGATCACTTAGTTTCGGGTTTTTTCTTTTTGACTTAAAAAAAAATTTAACAGCCTACATTTTAAAAGTTTTAAGCTTGCCAAAAAAAAAAACTCACTGACCCATTATGCAAAAGGTATGCCGTAACTTTATAAAAGCTCCGACTGTTATAAACATTGAATTTTAAAATTTTTCAGTCTCGCAAGTTCTGTTTCATCTTTCCCTCACGGTACTTGTTCACTATCGATTTTAAAGATACACCTAGAATTTGAGGGTGGGACCCCATTCTTCAAACAAAACAACTTATTTTGTCCTACTCGTTTAAAGTTAATAATGTAATTTACAGGATTACCACCTTCTATGAAAATTTCAAGCATTAATAACAGTAAATTCCACGTTATTTTCACTCACCATTACTCACAACATCTCGGTTGATTTCTATAAAGGCTACTAAGATGTTTCAATTCACCTTGTATTGTTTCTTAAAAAAAGAAACGATTTCTAAAAATCAGTTTTCTTTAAGGGATAGAAAAACTCAAAATAAAAATTCATTTTTCCATAACGTGATTCATCACGCCCAATTTATAATCTCAAAATCAAGATAGCCCTTCAATGTTTTACTCAAAAAAAAATTACACTCTACAGGAGTCGAACCTGTGACCGTCAGCTTAGAAGGCTGCTGCTCTATCCAACTGAGCTAAGAATGCTAAAAAAGAAATTTATAAACATTCAATTAAAAAACTTTCCGTCTATTACCATGCATATCTAAAAAATTAGGAGGAAGACAATAATTTGTCTTGTGGAAAAATCTTTTCTGTTTTTACTTTCTGAAGTCGCACTAGTATTTTGATACCCTGAAAACAAATGTTCCGCGAATGAATCCCACTATGATACTCAAAACAAGTACGTATAAAATCTTTTTTCTCAAACTGTGACTCAATTTAATTGGTTAGTGACCCTTTGTGTAATACCAAAGCCTGTCGTCTCTTCCCTTCAAAATACACAAAACACTTGATTTTATAATCCAAGAAGTAATCTGGTGAACGCTGCTTCGCTAAATAATCAAAAAACTCCAAGAATAGCCAAAGAACATCGAAAAGATACGTGCCTCGGGTTACCACATCGCCTTCCTTTTTCTTTTCTACCTTTGCGATTTCAAAGCCAATAAAAACATGTTCCGATTCATCAATCATTCGCATGATTTTGATTTTTTAATTCATTAATTTTAATATAAGTAAATACGATTAAAAAGGCCGTTTTCCTCTAAGGAAAACATGCACGGTTAAAAAACTCCTAGGGGGTATTTTCATGTTCATGACTCTATATTTCAGTAATTAATAAATTTAATTTAAATGCCCCTTTTCTTAGAGGAAAAGGCCCATTTTTCAACTTCCCTAGTCAAAGCCGTAGGGCATAAAGATCTTAGTTAAGCTTACAACCTATTTAATTTTAAAAGCGCAACAAAAACAAACGGCTAGAGATTTTCCAAAAAGTGTTGCGCCATAATACGGAGTAGTTCTTCAATTTATTTATTGTTCTTTTCAATCAATTGAATATTTCGCATACTCTCTCTCATGAGGAATTCTTCGTAAAAAATATGATTATACAAAAAGTAACCAAAGTAAAGGCTAAAGACAAGCAATTCCATCTTCTATTACCACGAATGTAAAAAAATAAACAATACATTTAACTGAAAAAAATAAAAGTCACCCTTTTTGTATAAACCATTCTCTTTATTTAATTAAAGTAAAAAAGTATTTTCTGAATGTATTACATATAGATTCACCTTCAGGCCCCGTGACTTTCTTGTTTTTTTTCAAACTACAAAAACGGCGGTAGCATTCATCAGGTGTATGCTGTTTTAAACATCTTTTTAATAAGTCCTGTAACATAATCGCATTTGTCATCTGCTTTTGTCGCTCTACATTTAAAAAATCTTCTGTATAAAAATTATAAAAAACAAAATAACAAAAAAGACTAATACAAATAAGAAACAAAGTAAGATCTTCCTCTTTTCTGATTATTTTGAAACGAGCTGCCATAATCAAGACAAAAAGTAAAAAAAAAACAGCTAAGAGTTGCTGCATTCTTCTCTTAGTTTTCAATTAGCTTTTAGGTTTAAATACTATATTGTGCCAGACAGGTTTAGCGGGTACATCTTTATCCAAAGATTCAAAGTAGGGACAAAACACACTAGAGACATTCTCGTCCTTGGGAGTTGAAGCCGAAATTACACTCATTACACTAGAGACATTCTCGTCCTTGGGAGTTGAAGCCGAAATTACACTCATTAACACACTAGAGATATTCTCGTCCTTGGGAGTTGAAGCCGAAATTACACTCATTAAATTTAAAAACTCACCAGGATCACCACAATTACTACCGCTGGATGGGGATCCTCTATAATAAATAATAACACCAATCACAACTCCTACCAAAACAGTAATTGACCCCATTATCCACCACTTTAAGTTTGTTTTGTTACTGCCACTCTTTTGAGTTTCAGGAGAGACATCTTCACAAAAGCTAAGAACGTCATCTGAAGAAAACATTAAAAATAGAAGCATTAACTTAAAAACACCTACTACACCTTGTTTATCTAAAAAAGCACTAAAAAAAGTAGAAAATAAACAAACCTTTTTCATCCTAATGCGGGTAATGAGAATCGAACTCATACATTCTGCTTGGAAGGCAGATAATCTACCTTTAATTTATACCCGCAATAACAGGAGTAGGAATTGAACCTACGACCTTCAGGTCATGAGCCTGATAAGCTACCAAACTGCTCTACCCTGCTAGACAAAACTAACTAGACCATACGAGGAAAACGGGATTCGAACCCGCGACTTTTGGCGTGACAGGCCAACACTCTAACCACTGAGTTACTCCCTCTTTTAAATAAATAAAATAACGATTTAACCAAGGTAGATCAATTAACGTTTTGAAATCCAGACTTTTATACCAAAAGTACCGTAAATTGTTACTGCTTGAGTTTGAAAATAATCAATGGGAGTTCTAATCGTTTGCAAAGAAATTTGACCTTGCTGTAAAACAACCTTTTTGGTTCGACGACGTTTATTAAAGCGCCCTTTTATAAGTATCTTAATACCATCAATAGCAAAATAATGTGGCGGCATTAAATGAAAAAAGACTTCTAAACTCTTTTTTAAAAATTTAACAACCGAAACCTGCTTTCTTATCTTTTCCAAAAGAAAAACAAGAAATTGGCTCAAAAGATAAGCATTTCCAAGACCAAAAGTTCGAAGAACAAAATACAAAGTTTCAAGCGTTTCAATAAAGTAATTTTTAAGATCACGATTTCTTTGAAATCGTGATAACTCTTTAAAAATTTGCCTTTGTAAAAATTTAAAAGAAGGCACATAATTCAATTGATTACTAAAAACCCTTAAATTGACCTCTTCCACACCACAGAAATTTTGAATCGATTTAGACAAATTTCTGTTTAATTCCAACAAATCCAAAGTATCCTTTTCAAGCGAAAAATTAGGGAAAAGCTTTTTCAAAAAAAAACTTCTAAAATTATATAAAAACCTTTGCAAGACAAAAAGTCTATTAAATTTCGGGAAATTTAATCGAACAAAATTACGATTCAACAAACTCCGGTCCGTAGATCCTAACGTACTTAACAACTTAATATCGTCTTTTTCTTTCGTCTTAAAAAATTTTTGATTTTTAAGAACCAAAAAAAAAAAGAGCCTTGTCCTGTAGGATAATCGAAAATTTTTCCTTGAGTTTGATAAATGACCACAAAAAACTTTATTTCTAACAGGATAAGATAAAACATACTTTTTTTTACTGCTAGATTCTAAGAAAGTAGATAAAGGAGTAGTATCATATAAAGAAACAAAATTTTTTAAATCTCTTATTCTACTAATTTTTACATACTTTTTTTTAATCGTTTTAAATAAAGACCTTGCCCAAACAAACTTAGCTTGTTTTGTAAGCATATAACTAAAAAAAAGGTCTAAATCAATCCAAAGCTTGTTACATGACCTACGAATTTTACAAGAACGTAACAAAATTCCCCTCGATCGAAGAGTATTAGACAAAAAATGCCGCAACTCAAGATCCTGAGAAAGAAATTTAGGATACAAATCTAGATTCCCGTGCCATGACGAAAGATTAGAAGGATACACACTTAAACGAAAAAGGATAGGATTTACTTTTTGACCCATGTTCTACTATTTTTTTTTCTTTTTTTTTTTAAATTCGTATCTAACTCTAGTTGGAACAAATTCTCCGAATTTATACCCAACCATATCCGAAGAAATAACCAAAGGAAAAAACTCTTTCCCATTATGTAATCGAAAACGTAAACCAACAAAATCAGAAATAATGGTAGATGAACGTGACCACATTTTTAACGAAAAAGAAGTTCCTTTTTTTATTTTAGTACAAAAGACTTTTGTTAGAAGAGAGTTTTCAACATATGAAGATTTCCAAGAAGACCGACTCATATCTATTTTATTTTTTTACAAATCAAACAATATCTTGTTAAGTAATCTGCTTTCATCAATCTTTTAATTACAAATTTTCCGACAACAAAAAAAGCCTTTTTATTTAATTAAGAGTAAGCAAATTAAGGAAAAACAAATAAAAAAGGAAATTTAATTATTTTTCCATTAAAATGTTTTCTTATCCTATTAACAAGAAAGTCTAAAAAAATTAATAGGTGCATCCAAGAAAAAAAGCCCCTCAAGTACCAGGAGTTCTACACAAAAATTAGATTCTTTTTTAACCTTTTCAGGACACATATATAAAATCTTAATAGTCTCTTTACCGAAAAAATTTCTAAGTACTTTTTGATCAGAAGACTCTTCTTTACCTCAGCATTTACGAAACTCCACCAAAAACTCTTTCATAATTCTATACTTGATGTTTTATTTTTTTCGCGATACAACAATAAGATGATTTTTTGAAGAACTTGTTTTTGGACCCTTTGTTGGTTTCCCCCAAGGAGTAACTGAAGGCTGACCCCCCGAAGTCTTTCCTTCACCACCACCGTGAGGATGATCTATTGGATTCATAGCAACACCACGTACATAAGGCCGCCAATTTTTCCAACGATTTCGACCAGCCTTACCCAAATTAAGAAGTTTCCAGTTATCATTTGAAACTATCCCTAATGTCGCAGACGAGTTTAAAGGAAACAAACGCTGTTCACCTGACATCAAACGTAATCTAGCATAATACCGTGTTTTTTGAATCAATTGAGCAAAAGTACCAGCCGCTCTAGCTATCTGCCCCTTTTTATTTGAAGTAGAAGCAATATTATGAACAATAGAACCTACAGGTATTTTCTCTAAAGACAATGAGTGACCCAATTGAATATCGGCTGAATAACCAGAATTTACAAAAGAACCGCAAAATAAGTTTTTTGGAGCAAGTATATAAGAATGTTGTTTCAAGTCAAAATCATACAAACGAGCAATAAAGGCAGTTCGAAATGGATCATATTCAACAGCTTCAACAATTCCTTTGGTATCTCTCCTTGTAAAATCAAGTTTTCGATACAATCTTTTATGACCTCCTCCTCGATGTTTTACAGTAATTCTACCAAAATTATTTTTACCATAAGACCGTTGAATACCTCGTGTATGTAATTTCAAAAATTTATCTTTTGATAAAAAAGGTCTTTGCAAAAGCTTTAACCTCCGTAAAGAAGGTGTAACAGGTCGCGTTTTTTTAAAAATATGTTCTAACATTATCTAATTATATTTTTTTAATAAAAAATTTTAAACTAAATTCGAAAAATAAAAATAACTATTCATTAAATTTTTTATGAGCAAACGAAGAAGACCAAGGACTACGAAAATCAAACGATCGGAACTCCTGTGTAAGTTCAAGTGGTTGAGTAATAACACGTTTCAATTTTTCATCATAACTAACTTCTACATAACCACTTAACGGAAAATCCTTTCGCATAGGATGACCTTGAAAACCGTAATCTGTAAGTAACCTACGCAAATCCGGGTGATTTTGGAAAAAGACACCGTACAGATCCCAAATTTCTCTTTCCCACCAATTAGCTGCTGGGTAAATAGCAGTTACAGAAGAAATAGGAGTAAATTCATTTACAAAAGTTTTAACACGAATACGTCGGTTATAATGTGTACTTAGCAATTCATAAGCAACCTCAAAACGATTTTCTCTTTCAGGATAATCTGTTCCTGATATAGCAGCCAAACAATTATATTGACACAATACATGATTTTTAAAAAAATTAATGACATTATATAAATTCTTAGGGTGAACAACAATAATAATCTCATCACCTAAAAGTTTAGCATTCTCAATAGGAATAAGTTTTTTTAAGGTGTTAATATAGGAAATACCTAACATCATAATCAAACTTTTTAAAAATTAAAAATAAAAAGGACGTTACTCCCATTCTAAAGCTCCAATTTTCCAAGCATATAAAAATCCTAAAGCAAGTTCAATAATGAAATCTATCATTGTCCAAAATCCCCATGATGTTACATGACTTAAAGATATAGCCCAAGGAAAAAAGAAAACAGCTTCTAAATCAAAAATAATAAAAAGAATAGCAACTAAATAAAATCGCACATCGAATGTATTTCTAGCATCCTCATAAGGGTCAAACCCACATTCATAAGACGAAACTTTTTCGGTATCAGGGTTTTGAATTGATAAAAAATAACCTGCACCATAAAGTATGAAAGAAAGAGTTATACTTACAACAAATGCTATTAATATTGGAAAATATTCTTCATAAAAAAGAGAAGGCATAATGTAACAAAATCTTTAAAAAAGTAAAAATATATGTAATTCTATTTAAAAAATATTAAGAACCTCCCCACCAATAAATGCTGACAAAAAGGAATAACCACACAACATCAACAAAATGCCAATACCATGCAGCAGCTTCAAATCCAAAATGATGTTCTCGAGTAAAATGATATTTATACAAACGAATCAAACAAACTGTAAGGAAACAAGTACCAATAAATACATGAAAGCCATGAAAACCTGTAGCCATATAAAAAACAGTACCGTAAATACCATCAGACATAGCAAAACCTGCATGAAGATATTCATAAACTTGAAAACTAGTAAAGTAGATAGCATATAAAACCGTATAAATTAAAGAACTTATCGCATCTTCACGTCGATTGTGTATAATTGCTTCATGAGCCCAAGTAACTGTAGCCCCTGAAGTTAAAAGAATAACCGTATTTAAGAAAGGAATTCCCCAAGGTGACATTACTTCAATTGCTTTAGGAGGCCAAACACCACCGATTTCGGGCACAGGAGCTAAACTTGAATGGAAAAAAGCCCAAAAGAAAGCTACAAAAAACATAACTTCTGAAACAATAAAAAGGATTACACCCATTCGAAGTCCTGTTTGGACAGCTTTAGTATGATGACCTTCAAAAGTAGCTTCTCGAATAACATCTCTCCACCAACCAAACATAACCAACAAAAGAAATAAAAAACCTAATAATAAAAGAGAACCTCCACCACTATAATTATGCATATATAAAACCCCACCTGTAGTTAATCCCATAGCAGAAAACGCTGCAACAAGAGGCCAAGGACTAGGATCTACAATATGAAAAGGATGTTTTTGAGTAGTTTTTTTTGTTAACTCTAACATGATAATAAATATATAAAAAATAAGAACCATAATATAACTCATGGTTATTAAAAAAAAAATTCGTAAAACTTTTAATATAAAAGAAAAAATTTAGATTTTTTCTATATCGTATTGAATTAGCTTTTCTTCAAGTACTCCTAAAACAGGAATCAAGACTAAAAAGAAAAAAAAGTAGTATACTGTTGCAATAATACCTAAATAAGTATAAGGCTCAGCCACCTCTTTTTGACCAATCCAACCCAAAAACAAAAAATCAAAAAACAAGAACCAAAAGGCTTGAGCATACAGAGGTCGAAAATAAGTACTTCTTACACGAGAAGTATTTAAGTAAGGTAAAATAAGTAAAACAACAATAGCACCTCCCATTGCTACAACACCACCCAATTTATGAGGAACGGATCTAAGAATAGCATAAAAAGGAAGGAAATACCACTCAGGAACAATATGAGCCGGTGTTGTTAACGGATCTGCCGGTATGTAATTATCCGGGTGATTAAGAACATTCGGGAAAAAATATAAAAATATTGAAAAAAGAATTAACAAAAGAAAAAACCCAAACAAATCTTTAACATAAAAATATGGATAAAAAGATATCTTATCACCATAATACTCAACACCCAAAGGATTATTAGAACCAACATCGTGTAAAAGAGCTAAATGAACAATAACTACCCCTGCAATAACAAAAGGTAATGTATAATGAAAACTAAAAAAACGATTCAAAGTAGGGTTATTTACAGAGAAACCACCCCACAACCATTCTACAATTTCCTTTCCAACAAAAGGGATTGTAGAAAATAAATTAGTAATTACAGTCGCACCCCAAAAACTCATTTGTCCCCAAGGCAAAACATAACCCATAAAAGCAGTTGCCATCATTAAAAGGAAAATTACTACTCCAGACATCCAAAGATGCTGCCGAGGATGCATATAAGAACCGTAGTATAATCCCCTAAAAATATGACTATAAACCATAATGAAAAACATTGACGCACCATTTGCGTGCATATAACGAATTAACCATCCATATTTTACGTTTCTCATAATATGCTCTATACTATAAAAAGCATATTCCATTTTAGGGCAGTAATGCATTGCAAGAAAAATACCGGTTAACATTTGTATTCCAAGGCAAATACCTGCAGCAGAACCAAAACTCCACATATAATTTAAATTTTTTGGAGTAGGGTAATCAATAATATGACTGTCTAAAAGACCAGTTAAAAGTTGTTTATTCCATCGCCAACACATGGTAATACCTTAAAAAAACTAAAAATCTATTTTTTCGTTGAATCCAAATCGTCTTTTTTTTGTAAAAAGAGCTTTTTTATTAATGTTTTGAAATTAATAAAGATCAGAATAAACTTATTAAAAATCTGACGCGCATCTCCAAACAATAAGAGAGCTAAAAATAATAAGACCAAAATTTGACTAAAACTAATCATAATACAAAAATATTCTATTTTTTTTAACTAAAATTTAACACACCTTTTAAAAGGAAAATGAAAAGCAGTTAAAAAATCAACTATTTCCTTTTTTTTATTAGAAATTGCAAAAACAAAAACAATATTCAAAGAAGGTAAATCTGTAAAATATTCATAATCTTTTTCAATTTCTTTAAAAACAAACAAATTAGGGATAGACAAAAACAAAATATTTTTACGTGAACTTAAAGAAAAATCTTTCAAACGAGGTAATATAGAAAAAACCAATTTTTCTAAAAAAATAAACAACGGTTTACCCCTAAGATCTACTTTACAACCTACAGGCAACCCTGATTTTAGTCGAAGTAAAATCACAGGCCGATTAGAAGTTACTAAATAAGGCTTTTGAGACGAAATCAAAGTTAAAGCAGATAATAGAGGCAACAAACTCTTCAAAGAAACTTGAGAAAAATTCAAACAAAGAACTATCTTTTTTATTTTTGGTAACTGATGCACATTTTCATAGATATACTTCGTCAAAAATTCACGTTTTAATACATTCTTATAGTAATAATAGTAAAAAGGCATATTTTAAAAAAATCCTGAGGAAAGTGAAGCAATTCTCATAAATTTAGAACCACGCAGTTCTTTAGAAACAGGTCCTACCACTCGAGTTGCCACTGGTTTTGTTCTTTCCGTAAGAAGTACAACTGAATTCTCCTGACAAGAAAAACGAGAATAATTATTTCGAAAAACTTTTGTCCGTGTTCTAACAATAAGAGCTTGAACAACCTCCCCTTCTTTTACTTTAATTTTTTTCTTCTTATGTTGTTTAACATATTGTATTGAACCAACAACTAGATCTCCAACACAAGCAAATTTCCTTTTGAATCCTCCAAGCACTTTAATACATTTAACTTTCTTTGCACCGGAATTATCGCATACATGAAAAATTGTTTGGCTCTGAATCATAAAAAATTTTTTAATGTTTCTTTTTTACAAACTCTAAATGATAGTAAGCAAAAAAAAATAAGAACCATAAAGCAAAATCATCAAAAATAAAGTAAGGCGAATTTGCAAAAAATTTAAGAAAAAGTAAAAAACAATAATACCATACGGCAAGGAAAACAAACGAATAAAAAAAATTTACTAAAAACTGTCTCATAAAAGTTTTTTTAATTAAAAAAATAATACAAAAAATAATAACTAACGTTGACCTTCTTTCTTGAAATCTGAAGTTAAAAAGAAAATCGATACAATAAATAAAATCCATAGGCGAGCATCATTAAGTAACAAAACAGAAGAAGTCCCAAAAACAGTAGCCAAACTAAAATAAGCCAAAAACAACATTAAACTGATCACCATCGCTAAAGTATAATGATAAAAAAAACCAGTCTGTAATTGTTTCAAAATATAAGCAACTCTAGAAACCAATCGACTTAAACCAAAAGGGCCCAAAGATTCAATTAACCCCCGATCAACTTGTTTGTAAGTCCAATGATAAGCAGCATACAAAAAAAACTGACCGATAACCTCATTATAAACTTTATCAAAAAACCATTTTCGATTTAAAAAAGTGTACAATTTTAACCCTAACGGAGACGTCTTCAATCGATATAACGTACTCGAACCATAAGAATATAAAAAATAAGAAGACGATGCTCCCAAAATAGATAAAACCACTGGAAGTAACTTAGCAGAAACAGGAATATGCTCCGCATCTATCATAGTAAAGTTCTTAGGCTGAATGAAAATAGAACCCTGCCAAAAATCTGTACCTAAACCAATAATCATATCCTTGGTTAAATACCCTATAAAAATACTAGGAATAGCTAAAACAAAAAGAGGCAAAGCCATTCTTAACGGGGCTTCATGAGCATTTACAATTAAAACCCGAAAACCGTTAGGCTTCGATAAAAATGTCAAATAAAGCAACCGCATTGAATAAAAAGCAGTTAAAAATGCAGCCATAGTACCCAAAATATAGGCAAAATGGCCTGATGTGGTATAATTACCATAAGCCACTTCCAAAATAACATCTTTTGAGTAAAATCCTGTTAAAAAAGGCATACCCATTAAAGACAAAGAACCAATTAACATCATACCATATGTAAAAGGTAAAAGTCTAGCCAATCCTCCCATTTTACGCATATCTTGCTCATCTCCAACTGCATGAATGACACAACCTGCTCCTAAGAACAACAAAGCTTTAAAAAAAGCATGATTAGCCAAATGAAATACACCAACATGATAATTAGATAACCCACAAGCAAATACCATATACCCTAATTGACTACAAGTTGAATAGGCAATAACACGCTTCATGTCATTTTGTAAAAGTCCTGTACTTGCCGCAAAAAAAGCAGTCATAGCACCAACAATAGTTACAACAGAAAGTGCACCCGGAGCGTACTCAAATAAAGGAGAACATCTAGCAATCAAAAAAACACCAGCTGTTACCATTGTTGCAGCATGAATTAGTGCAGAAACTGGAGTTGGACCTTCCATTGCATCCGGTAACCATGTGTGAAGACCCAATTGAGCCGACTTACCTACAGCTCCAATAAAAAGCAAAACACCAACCAAGTCTAAAAAATTAAATTCCATGTTTAAAAAACAAAAAGAATCAAAAGAAAAATAAGGTGCCAAAGCAAAAACAGTTGAGTAATCAACAGCCCCTACCTTACTAAAAATACAAAAGATACCAAGAGCAAGTCCAAAATCACCAATACGATTCATGACCATCGCCTTTATCGCAGCTTTATTTGCTTGTATACGAGTAAACCAAAAATTAATCAAAAGATATGAACAAAGACCAACACCTTCCCAACCAACAAACATTTGAATAAAATTATCAGCTGTTACTAAAATAAGCATAAAAAAAGTAAAGAGTGATAAATAGGACATAAATCGTGGCAAATGAGGGTCATGACTCATATATTCTGTAGAATAAATATGAACCAAGAAAGATATAAAAGTTACAACAATTAACATAATAGCTGTTAAACTATCAAACTGAAACCCCCAAGCAAAACTAAAAAGTTCAGAATCAAACCAAGGCATTACCTGGATGAAACATGGTGCTCCAGCCAATGCCACTTCATAAAACACACAACACGAAAGAAAAAAAGTTAAACCCAAACATGTTATTGTCAAAAAACCAGCACCAGAAGAACCAACAAAAAAACCAAAAAAACCAGCAGCTATAGAACCAAATAAAGGTAAAAAAACTAAAGTTAAATACATTTTTTGTTTTTGCAATTTATAAAAAACTAAATGAAAAAGTGCAATCAAGAAATATCTGTACCTGTTTAATCCTAAAAATAAAGGAGGCATTTCTACTCTAAGACAAAAACGTTAAAAGTCTCCGAAGATTTAACCAAAAAGGAATACGATTATTAATCGTTTTAAAATCTGTAAACCCTAAATAATTAGCCCCAAAGGTTTTATAATTAATCTCGAAGTGCTTAGGAATATAAAAAAGCTGAGAAAGGCGTAACCGAAGGCGAAACAAATTCCAAGACCAAGAACCCACTCTAGCCCATTTCCATTTCTTTTGCTTCTTAATCTTCCAAGCTAACTTTTTCATGTTTTTACGTCTTTGAAGTTTTATTTCCTTAAATTTCGAAAAAGTAGAAGTAAAAATATGAAAAAGAGACCCAATTTTTCTTCTTCTTCTAAAAAGATAAGAAAAAGAACTTCGGTACTTTTTTCGCCCTTTAGCAATCAACAAGAACATTCGAGAAACAAAAATTTTATTAATAAATATTTTTGATTTCAACAACCCCAAAACAACTTGTCTATTTGTAATAGTTTTAGGAGAAACAATAAAATATTTTTCAAACTTTTCCAAACCTTTCGACAAATTTTTTGCAGTTTTTTTCTTCTTCACTAAAGAATCTAATAAAAAAAACTTTTGAAAAGATTCTTTCACAAAAAAAAAGCTTTTCACACGAACAACCTTATTATTTAAAATCTTCAATTTCTCTTTTTTCTTAGTCTCAATAAGACTCATATAAAAACCATTGTTTTGCAACTTTTCTCCGTAGTAACTATAATAAGATAAACCAAAGAAAATACTTTTTAACTTAGAAATCTTTAAAAACTTTATAAAAGTATAAAAAAAAATCTTAAGTTGAACACTTGTTAAAGGATAAAAAAGACAATTTCCAATAGAAGTTTCCTGCAAAAAAACTTTTGAAAAAAGCAAACGAACAGAAATTTTTTCAGTGTAATTTTTTAACTTTAAAAAAGACATATTTTATTAATATTTTAAATATTACGTTTTCTAATTTGTTTTTTAACTTTTAAATCGTATCAAATAACACTTAAGAAAATTTAAAAGAAGAAAACGTTCTCGTGTTAAAAGATCGTGATGAACAAAATTTTTTCGCTCAAATAAAAAAAGCTTTCTGTAATTTCTTTTTCTAAAATAAAAAAAAGGAGTATTGTACTTCAAATAGCGGGCTAACAGTTCAATAGATTTAAAACTATCAATTTGTACAAAACTACCAGCACTTAGCGAAAAACCCAAATTTTTTACCAACTGGTAATTTACCCGAGTACACGAGGAAGCTAAAAGCTTTCGTGCTTGCATCAAGGAACGAACTAATCCTAATCTATAAAGGCAAACCTCTAGGCGATTTTCCATTAAGTGAAAAAAAATTTTTCCTCCAGAAAAATCTTTACTCTGACTTAATCTTCTCGCAAGAAAAGCAAAATACTTAATTTGGTAAAGTTTTAAACGACGTTCACCATAATACAATTTAAAAACTTGTTTATCTTGCAATAAATACTTATAAGTCCTTTTTAACCTAGTAACTCGATCATGCTCAAAATGATTTGCAACGGGAAAAACAGAACAATCTTGGTCAAAAAGCTTAGGTTTTCGGGGAAAGTACAATCTGGCTTTTCCGTCCCACTTTTGCGTCTTAAATTTTTTTATTTTTGCTTTCTTATTCAACCATACAGCCTGTCTTACTTTCGCTAAAATTTTGTATTTAGGTGTATAACGTTTTATAGCCATAAAATTTTATTTTTTTATAAATGTAACCCTACTCGTAAATAATAAGACATAAGAAAGTACATTATAAACAAAAACACCCCCCTTCCAACTGCGAATATTCGCTGGGATAGGGTAATCTATACCGCTTAAAGTGTCATTCGTATTAATGAAGGATACTACCGGAATATTTAAACGCAATACCTCTTTTTTAACCTTTTGATACTTTAGAGTATCAAAAAAAAACACCAAAGCAGGTCGCTCCCTACCAAATACACTTACATCAGAATTACCAAAATTAGTAAAAAAGCCATCAGTAAAACTATCTAAATAATAATGACCACACTTTTTACAAAGAAGAGCAAAACTGTTCTCTAAGCCAACAGGGGTACCAATAAAAAGAATCTTTTTATTAGATATTACTACCTTGTACAATAATTTCATAATCCGGCGAATATTGTAATGAGTTAAACTTAAATCCAAAATACCAAAATCATTTCGAACTCCAATCAAATAAACTTTTGCTTTTGGATTAAAAAAACGCTTTAAACCTCCTATATGTAACCCATAGTACATAAGCTTGTTTAAAAGAAATTTGTTTACTTTCTTTTTCTCTTTCATTATTAAGTTTTTTTACCTTGTTTTAACTTTAACGTTTCCCCCTTGTAATAAATTCCTTTTTCCTTATAAGGATTTGGCAATTTTAAAACCCGAAGAAGAGCCGCAAAGTTATTAACTTTTTGTGGAGACGTCCCCGTTATTAACACAAACCTAGGTTTTGGACATGTTACTTTAAGAGTGTCCGGAATCAAAAGCTTTACTAGGTGACTATAACCCAATTTAAGAACTAGAAAATTTGAGCTTCCTTTTTTTTCCAATGAAGCCTGATAACCAATACCTACAAGATTTAACTGGCGCCTATACCCTAATGTGACACCCAAACAAGACTGGGTTAACAAAACCTGATTTGAACTAAATACCTTTTTTTTAATTAATCCTTGAGGAGTAAGCCAAAATTTTTTTCTCGAACCTGAATACCTTAATTTTGATCGGACTAAGTAACATAAAACACCTAAAGGGCCTTTTAAAACCAAAACATTTTTATTTGGCAAATATTTTAGCTCTAAATTAGTTGAATGTCGTAAAAATTGTTGAAATGTACTAACCATTAAATATTAAAAAATTACACACAAAACTTCACCACCTTGAGAATACCTTCGACACTCTTTATCCGAAAAAATTCCTTTAGAAGTAGAAACAATTAAAGTTAAGAAAGAAGTGTCCAATTTCCACAATGTGTCTATAGACGCATAGATACGCCTACCCGGTCTAGAAACCGTTTGAATCCGACTTATCACAGGTCTTCCATTATGAAATTTTAAAAAAATTTCATAATACTTTGTATTCAATGGATCTGTTCGAAACCCGTTAATGTAACCCTCCTTATAAAGAACTTTAAGAATTCTAGAACATAAGAAAGTTTTAGGGTATAAAATAGACCTTTGACCACTCATTAACCCATTTTTTATATTAGAATACATACTCCAAATTGAATAACGCATAATACCAAAAGGGGGATTTGAACCCCCACTCTTTTAAGAACTAGAACCTAAACCTAGCGTGTCTACCAATTCCACCATATTGGTATATTTCAAAAAACGATTAAAATTAAAAAAACACTATTTAAGTTGAAAAATAAGATTTAAAACACTTGCATCTAAAGGATCCAAAAAAATTTTTGGATAGATACCTAAAAGAAGAGTCCCAACAATTAAAGGAAAAAACACGTAAAATTCACGTTTTGTCAAATCATATGAGTATTTAAGATGTAAATGATCTTCGTCTGTTTTTAAATTTCCATATACCACTCGATTAAATAACCAAAGTGAATATGCACCCCCTAAAATCATACCAGTTGCCCCTAAAAAAGTTACTGTAGTATTCTCTTTCAAACTCCCCGTTAAAATAAGAAATTCTCCAACAAAACTACTAGTACCTGGCATAGCAATGTTAGCCAGTGTAAAAAACAGAAAAATTATAGCATACAAAGGCATAATATGAACTAAACCACTGTAATACTTAACTAAACGTGTATGAAAACGATCATAAACTACACCAATTATCAAAAACAAAGCACTTGACACAAAACCGTGACTTATACTTTGTATAATAGAACCTTCTAAACCAATAATATTAAAACTGTAAATACCTATCATAACAATATTCATGTGAGCTACAGAAGTATAAGCGATGATTCTCTTAAAATCTGTTTGACGAATAGCCGTTAAAGAGGTATAAATTACTCCTAATATAGAGATCGTATATACCAAAGGAGTAAAATAAAAATTAGCCTCAGGAAAAAGTGGTAACGAAAAACGAAGAAAACCATAACTCCCTAACTTTAACAAAATTCCAGCAAGTATAACCGAACCTGCAGTAGGAGCTTCAACGTGAGCTTCTGGCAACCATATATGAACGGGTAACATCGGAACTTTTGTTGCAAAAGAAAGAAAAAAAGCTAACCAAAGTATACGCTGTTCAAAAGAAGAAAAAGCAGCAGATGCAACAATAATCTGATAATCTGTAGTTCCTACCACCCAATAAATATATAATATTCCTGCTAACATAAAAACAGAACCGAAAAGAGTATACAAAAACAACATCGTTGCTGCTCTTATTTTTCTTTCTCGAGATCCCCAAATCAATATCATAATAAACATAGGAATTAGTGTACTTTCAAATAAAACATAAAAAACTAGCAAATCTAAAATCGTAAAGACACCTATTAAAAGCGATTCTAAGACCAAAAAACAAAGAACATACTCCTTACAATGAGACTTTATATTATCCCAACTTGAAAGCAAACATAAAAAAATTAAAAGAGTAGTTAAAATGATAAAAAACAAAGAAATCCCATCAACACCCAACAGTATAGGAGTAGACGAAGTTGAATCCCAAGGGAACCAATAATCAATAGATTCAACATATTGAAACTTTGAAATAGATTTGTTAAAATTAACCCAAAGAGCTAGGGAAAATACAAAGACAATCCCTGAAATAATAAGCCCTATTGTTTTTAAAAGCGTTTTGTTTTCCGACGATATCAATGAAATCAAAAGACACCCACCTAAAGGAAAAAAAATTAAAAAGCTAAGTATAAAGTTAACATTTAGAACAAGGTGAAATAATAAACAAACACCAAAAGCCAAAAAAACCCTTAGAAAAAGTTTGGAAAAATTAATGTAAGTAAACATGACTTATAAGATTTTTTTATTCAAACTAATAAAAGTAATAAGAAGAATTCTTTCTATCTAATAACATGCAACTTTAAATATTACCCCCTTCTCAACTTTTTGGGACGGCAACCATTATGGGGAATCGCTGTAACATCACGAACTAACCCAAGTTTCAAATTATTTTTTTTTAAAGAATTTAAAATATAAAATCTTCCCTTCGCAAAACCATTCAAATAAACAGCAATACGCTTCCATTGTAATTCTTTAACTTTTTTGATCACAGAAAATAAAGTAGATTCTATAGCAAACTTTGTAGACCGTTTCTTTTTACCTTGAAAGCCCAGACAACCACAAGATTTTGTAATTTCCACTTTACCCTTTAGATTAGTTAAGCTAATTATAGTATTATTTTGTGAAACCTTTAAGTAAAGAATACCTTGACCATAATCGCGAGCATCACAAAGTCCTAATTTATGTAGTTTATTCAAAGAAAATTTATTAAGACTAAGGCGCAAAATTTTATTTCTTTTTACTAACTCTCGTTTGTACTGATAGAATTCTTTGAGCTTAAACATTAATATTATTTAAGAAATATTAATTTTGTTGAAACATCTTCCGACTCAATTTGAGCAAATTCCTCAAACAGTGAAAAATTGAAATCAGATTTTAACCCTTTTAAAATAATCAAACAACTCGAAACCCTTATTTCAAATTGATCCTTAGATCTTTTATTAACATGAGGAGATTTCAATATGGTAAATTTTTTTTTATCAACAGGTAGGTTTATAGAAGAATATACTAATTTATACTTTAAAGAAATCTTCTTCCATTGCTTTTTAAGAACATCTAACTTTAAATAATTAAAAGAAGATAAACGTACACGTATTTCAAAAGCAGATTTTATTTTTTGCATTTAAGATTCTATTTTTTCCAATGAAAGTAAAAATATACGTAAAAGAAATTCGGTTTAGATTATTTTTCATTTGTTTTTGTTTTTTACTAAATCTTTTAACAATATACTACTACAAAGAACAATTAATCTTCTCCTTAGGCCGACATCAAGCAAGTAATTTTCCCCATTTTATAGCAACAAATTTACCAGAAATATTTTTCTGTCTAATAAAGTTCTCTATATATTTAGCACTGTACTGTACATTTCCTGTAATAATAATACAACTTTGGTTGTTTCTAATACCTGCTTTATACAAATACGAATATAAAACCCTAAAAAACTTCTTAACACTCTCTATTTTATTGTTTTTTTTAAGTAACTTTTTACTTTGCACTAAATTGCTCCCATACTGTTGGAAATTTTTTTCTGGGTTTCAATTAACTTACGAAGACAGTGGTATCAGTGTACAACTTGAAACAAGACTTCACGAATATATAGATTTTTTTACTAACATACTCTTTTCCATTAATCTCACTTTAAATTTTTGTATGGTTTTAAGTTTTTTTCTATTAAAATTACCTACACATTTTTTAACAAAATTAAGGAAAATAATTTATTTTTCAAACTTTATAGCAGCAACAATTATCACACCACCAGATATATTAAGTCAGTTAATAACTGGCATCAGCCTTATTACAATGTATGAACTTTTCATATTTTCTCTCTTTTTAACAAAACAATACAAAAAGGGCGAATAACGGGACTTGAACCCGTAACTTTCAAAGCCACAATTTGACACTCTAACCAACTGAGTTATACTCGCCACACCATGAATTTGGAGTAAAAGGATTCGAACCTTTGAATGTCCGTATCAAAAACGGATGCCTTACCACTTGGCTATACTCCAACATAAATAAAATCTTCTAAACCTAATTAGGCAACCAATTAAAACTTATAAGAATGCTTGCTGTTAAAAGCAGCCACCCCAACGAAAGCGGCAAAAAAACCTTCCAACCCAAAGCCATCAACTGATCATAACGAAATCGAGGCAAACAAGCACGTATAAGTATAAAAAGCATAACAAAAAAAGCAATTTTCAAAGCAAACCAAATAGGACCTGGTACAAAAGTAAAAGGAAAAAAATTAAAGGGAGGCAACCAACCACCTAAAAATAAAATAGTATTTAAAGCACTCATTAATAAAATATTACCGTATTCACCAAGAAAAAACAAAACAAACCCTACAGCAGAATACTCAACATTATAACCAGAAACCAACTCAGATTCAGCTTCGGTCAAATCAAAAGGCATTCGTGCTGTTTCAGCCAGAGCAGAAATAAAAAACAAAATAAACATCGGAAAATGAGGAACACAAAACCAAACCTTTTCTTGAGCTAAAACTATGGAACTTAAATTAAAAGAACCCGCACATAAAACAACTGTAATAATAATAAAACCAATAGAAACTTCGTAAGATACCATCTGAGCTGCAGCCCGCAAACCACCTAAAAAAGCATATTTAGAATTACTAGACCATCCAGAAATAATAATACCATAAACTCCTAAAGAAGAAATAGCCAAAATAAAAAGTATGCCAACATTTAGATCTGCAATTACTAACCCTTCTCCAAAGGGTATTACATTCCAACCCATAAGACATAAAGTAAAAGTTATGATTGGGGCCAATATAAAAAGCGTTTTATTCGCACTACTAGGAAAAACTGTTTCTTTTACAAACAATTTCAAACCATCAGCAAACGCTTGCATTAAACCTTGAAAACCAACAACATTTGGACCTCGCCGTCTATGAATACTCCCTAACATTTTTCTTTCTACAAGTGTAAAAAAAGCAACACTAAGTAATACAGCAACAACACTTGACAAAATTTTTAAAACAGTTAATATAACCATATTTTATTTTTTTACAATTACAACAACTAAAAAAAAAAGAAATATTCATCACAATCCATATCACCTAAGTCTTTTCTATACGAAAGATCTTTAATTCTACCTTTTGTCAGCTTTAACTTCTCCAAATCCATATGTTCTTTATGTCGAAGCATTAAGTTTTCTTCCGCTATTTTTTGAAAATGCATTTGTTCTTTGTGTCGAAGCATTAAGTTTTCTTCCGCTATTTTTTGAAAATGCATTTGTTCTTTGTGTCGAAGCATTGCATTGGCTTCTGATATCTTTTGATTATACAAACCCCACGTAAAACCTACACCTCCCGCAATACTACTAACAATAGTTACGGCTTCCGGATGTGTCTTCGCAAACCCTATAACCCTACCCCAAACATAACGTTTAGAGATTTGATTAAATGATCGTTGACTCATTCGTTTTCCTAACTGATTTTGGATAGGTTGACCAAACAATGCTACACAAATGGAAGACATATTTATCACAATCAAATCCCATGTTAAATCTTCTACTTTTTTCACATGTAAGGGAAAATAAGAGGATGCTTCAAACTGAGGATTAACAAAAATATCACGCATTTGACGATAAAAACTAAAGAAAAAAAGTATGAGAATATACCAAAACATTGAATCCTCTGTTAATGCCGGTCCTCCACCTAAACTAAAAGAGAAAGAAAAAAGAAAGGAATACTGATAAAAAGGCGCCATTCCACGAACAAAATCCTCAAAAGCTAACAAGTAAAAAAACAAAAGTTGCACCACTATATTGTTTAAAAGTATGGTCACCAACTCTTGCATAGTAAAAAGAAATAAAAGAAAAAAAAATAGACCAATCGTCAAACGGTAAGTGTAATCCAAATGAAAAACACCAAAAAAACGATAGGGAATCAAGCCAAATAATAAGGCAAAAGGAAAATAAAACATATTTCTACGAAAAAAATCTTTAATCAAAGAATAAAATCTACTAATGAAGGTTAATTGAGTCATTCAAATAAATACAAGTTAACACAGTAAACACATACGCCTGAATAATAGCTACCCCAAGTTCAAGGCCAACCAATAAAAACAAAATAATTAAAGGAAGAACATGAGCAAAAAAAAGAAAACCTCCCGCTTTCATCATACTCCAAGCAAATCCAGCAATTACTTTTAATAATGTATGGCCAGCCATCATATTAGCAAACAATCGAACAGATAAACTCACAGGCTTTGCTACAAAAGATACAACTTCTATTGGAACAATCAAAAAAGCTAACGGTAGCGCAGTACCCGCTGGTAAAAATATACTCAAAAAATGTACACCGTGGATATTTACCCCAATAATATTTACACCTATAAACACAATCAATGCTAGCGAAAAAGTAACAATAATGTGACTAGTTACAGTAAAACTATAAGGAATCAACCCAATTAAATTTGATTGTAAAACAAAAACAAAAATTACGAAAACAAAAGGAAAATAAGCCTGACCTTTTGGGCCCACATTATCAAAAATTAAACCGGAAATAGCTGAATACAAATTTTCAATAAGCAAAAACCACCGATTGTTAGGAACAAGAAAAGTACCATCTTCAACCGAAAGATATAAGCTTGGAGATACAAACAAAAAACCTAAAAATAAAAAACTACCCAGAGCAATTAAAAGTATTAATGCAGAATTGGTAAACGAAATATCAAAACTCCCAATACTACCAGATAGTATTGGGAGAATTCTAAACTGATCCAATGGACTTAAAAGCATTAAGATAAAAAAAAGAAAAATTACAAAAAATTAAAAAACGGAAAGGGCCATTTTTTGAGAACATAACAACAATAAATTAGGATTTATAAAAATGAAAACCAAAAGCACCAAAGAAATTGATAAAATCCATGACTTCTCCCTTGAAATTTCCTCATAAAAAATCCAGTTTTTATTCTTTTCAAAATAAATAGTCTTCACAATAGATATATAGTAATAAGTAGAAATTACACTAACAGCAAGAACAATAAAAGCCGCAAAAAATAAGGAAGACTTAATAGCACAAAAGAAGACAAAAACTTTAGCGTAAAAACCCGCTAATGGTGGTATGCCTGCTAACGAAAAAAAGGATAAAGCCCCTAAAAACGCCAAAACAGGATTCGTAATGGGTAGACCTGCTAAAACAGTAATATGAGAATTTTTTTTTTGACTCATAGAAGAAAGAACCACTCCCCAAACAGGTAAAGAAGTAATAACATAAACCAAAGTGTAAAAAAACAACGCTTGAGCACCGTCTAAATTATTTGTACTAAGAGGTAATAACAAGAAACCAACATGGCTAATACCACTATAAGCAAGAAGCCGTTTCAAACTATCTTGTTTCAAAGCAACAAAAGACGCATAAATAATAGACCCAATAGCCGAAAACAAAAGAAGCTTTTCCCAGATATCAGCAAAATTTGAAAAACTGTAAGTCAAAAGACGAACAAAAAAAGTTAATACAGCTAACTTTGGTACAACTGCAAAAAAAACAGTTGTAGATGTTGGAGATCCTTCATAAACATCTGGCGACCACATATGAAATGGAAAGGCCGCAATTTTAAACAAGAAACCAGCACATAAAAAGATAAGGGCAACTTTCAAACTATTTACTCCGTCAAAATTAAGATCTAAACAAAAATTTTTAATATTTATCAAATTTGTTGTTCCAGTAAATCCGTAGATTAAAGAAAAACTATATAACAACAGCCCTGATGAAAAAGCACCCAAAATAAAGTATTTCAATCCTGCTTCGGTAGAAAAAACAGATTTACGTTGAAAAGCAGCCAAAACATAAAACGATAATGCTTGAAGTTCTATCGCTAAATAAGCAGATAAAAGGTCATAAGAACTTGTTAATAAATCCAATCCCAAAACAGAAAAAAGAATTAAAAGAAAATATTCATAATTGTTTATTTGCGCCCGTTCTAAATAAGACTGTGATAACAATAAACAGCAAAAAGAACTCCCCAAAACAAAAAGTTTTGCTATTCTGCTCAAATCATCATGAACAAAGGTCTTTTGAAAAACCACAGCAAAATCAACAGGATTCATTAAAGTAAGCAAAATAGTTAAAAAAAGACAGTATAGGGTTAGAAAATAAATATTTCTGCTAATTAAAGGATAGTTATAACTAATAGACGTTGCAAGAAATACCCCATAGATCATAATTAACAAAATAGCAAAAGCTAAAAAAATCTCAGGGAAAAATAATTTTATATCATTAGCAAATAAAAGAGAAAAATTCATTTTAAAGAATCTATTTTTTTTTCCGTGTTTCCCATTTTCATAGTATCTACGGCAAAAAGAAAAATTTTTCATTAAACCAAATTAAAAAACATCAAATCTCCCTTAATTACAAAATACAACTAGGTTAATCCTTTTTTATGTCACACAAATTCGCAGCAGCTTTTGCGACCGTCTCAACAAATTGACCTTCCCGCTCTAAGAAAACAAAAATTTGACGATCGTATGACAATTCACAAACTCTTGGCTTGTTTCTAAATGTAGACCATGCACTAAGTGACATCTCGTTCCACTTATGTGTTAATGGGAATCGATAATAACGATTTAGAAGATCATTTCGAATAGGATCAATTTCACTAATACCATTTAACGCTTTAAAACCACCAGCAAAAGCTAAATAACCACTTGCAGCATAACCAGCTATACTAGCACACAAAGGAACCGCCTTATTAATAACAATTTCAGTTATCGGACCATAACGATTTTGAAGTAATGGGTGATAAATTTTAATTTTGTCCGGTAAACGAGGTCGAGAGACTATATTAAAAATATCAACGGAAACAGACGACATAAAAATAACTGTACCAATACAGTGAATAGGGAAAATAGCTGGATAAATAGTTGGGAAATTAAAAAGTAAATAAAAAGAAAATAAAACAACAACTCGAGAGAAAGTGACAACATTTTGACTAAAAAAATATTTATAACGAAGATTTTCTATATAAAACCTTTTTTTCATAATAATATATTGATAATAGTTGCTGTCTTGAATATAAGGAAAATAAAGTAAAAAATAAGCATGGCCCAACGAAATAAACAAAACATAAAAATATGCAGATGCAAGCCCCCAAGTGGAATAAACCAAGGGTGCTGTTATTAAAAGAAAAAAAGGAAATAATAATCCTTTATCAACACTTTTAAAATCTTTTTTTGGTTTAACCATATTCTATTTTTTTCCGTGTTTCCCATTTTCATAGTATCTACGGTATGATGAAGATTTCCTAATCGAGTTCAATATGAGTTCGTGGGTTCTTTCATCAAAAATTTATTTTTTAAATGGACCTAAGTAGATTTGAACTACCGACTTTACGCTTATCAGGCGTATACTCTAACCAACTGAGTTATAGGTCCTTCTTGAATAAACAAATACATCAAATCAAACCAATAAAATCTTTTACATTTTTTTGTAGGAATAGTTAATACAGTTCCCTCTCTTTTAAATCGCTTGCAAGTCTTGCGCGACTAATTATAGTTTAATTTGAAGTGACAATTTGTTTATTCAACCAATTCCGAATGACGGACTAAATTTCGATATTCTAATACAGGAATTTTTTCATTTTATTGTATTTTTTTATAAATAAAATAAATATATAAATTATAGACTAGATAAATACTGAATATTTCTTAAAAATGTTGAATAGTTTAAGAAAATATAAGTATACTCTTCTGCAAGATGACTAAAATAACCTTCAGCAAGTTTATTCAACGTATATTTATCGTTTGCAATAATCTTGAATAAATATTTTAATCGAGGATCTAGTTCACATCGAGAAGTTAAAAACTTTTCGTACAGAGGAACAGATTTAACAGGAACAGCATCAATATAAGATCTTACACCAGCAAAAATAACAAAAATTTGATTTAAAATAGGAATTGGCTCAAACCGTGGCTGATTCAACAAGGCAACCAATCGTGACCCATGATGCAATTGCTTTAAGGTACCTTCGTCCAAATCAGAACCAAACTTTGCAAACAATTCAACTTCTCGATAAATTGCTAACTCCAATTTCAAACTACCTGCAATTTGTTTCATTGCTTTCAACTGAGCCGCAGAACCTACACGACTAACAGAAAGACCAACATTAATAGCAGGTCGATAACCTTCATTAAACAATTTAGTATCCAAGAAAATCTGACCATCGGTAATTGAAATTACATTAGTAGGAATATATGCAGATACATCACCAGCTTGAGTTTCAATAACAGGCAAAGCTGTTAAAGAACCACCACCTAAAGAGATATTCATCTTCGCCGCACGCTCTAGCAATCGAGAATGAAGGTAAAAAACATCACCTGGGTAAGCTTCTCGACCTGGGGGTCGTCTTAATAATAAAGACATTTGTCGATAAGCTACCGCATGTTTTGATAAATCATCATAAAAAATTACAGCATGATTTTCAATTTTCAATGCATCTCGAATATATTCACCAACAGTTGCCCCAGCATATGGTGCTAAAAACTGTAAAGGAGCTGCATCAGAAGCTGTCGCTGCTACAATCGAAGTATACCAATTTTTTTTCTTGTTAAAAACGGCACTTACAATTTGTGATAAGGTAGACCGTTTAATACCAATACCAACATAAATACAACGAATTTCACCTTTCGTTGCTTTTCGTTGATTCAATATAGTATCAATTGCAATCGAAGTTTTTCCTGTCTGACGATCACCAATAATAAGCTCTCGTTGACCTCGACCTAACGGCACCAAAGCATCAATAACTTTAATACCTGTAGTTACAGGCTCATTCACAGATTGCCTTGCAATAATCCCTGGAGCTTTTACTTCAATTTGGGATTTTTGAGTTTTCAATTTTGGTCCTTTATCTAAAGGGTCACCAAGAGGACTCAAAACTCGTCCTAATACTTCAGTACCAACAGGAATACTTACAATCTCATAACCTCGAAAAACAAAATCGTTTTCTTTTACAAACCGATCATCTCCAAACAATACAATACCAACATTGTCTCGTTCCAAGTTTAACACAAGACCCCGAAGACCGCTTTCGAAGATAACCATTTCACCTACTTGAACATCAAAAAGTCCTTCGGCACGCACTACACCATCACTAATACTAATTACTCTACCAGTATCCTTACTAATTGAAGGAGGCTCTTGACTATTAATATTTTTTGGTAATACAAATTCTAATTTAGCCATATTCTATTTTTTTTTAGAAAAACCTTTAACGGTTAATTTTTGTGTGCACCACAACATTTTTATATTTTGAAAAAACAAAAATAAAATTTAAACAGTTCTAAATTTATAAGTATCCTCTTTACCTCCTTCAGTCAAAGTAATATAAACTACGTAAAAGAAGAATAAAGCAGCCAAACCAGACATATAAGAACCATAAGAAGCTATAGCATTCCAGCCACTATATGCATCAGGATAATCAGGTATTCGACGAGGCATCCCTGCTAAACCTAAAAAGTGCATAGGAAAAAAAGTAATATTCACTCCTAAAAAGACCATCCAAAAGTGAATTTGACCCAATACTTCTGGGTAATCACATCCTGTTATTTTTTTAACCCAGAAGTAAAAACCAGCAAAAATACCAAATACTGCACCCATAGATAACACGTAGTGAAAATGGGCCACTACATAGTAAGTATCATGAAGGGCCACATCAAGTCCTCCATTAGAAAGAACTACACCAGTTACTCCACCACAAGTAAACAAAAACAGGAACCCAACAGCAAACAACATTGGAGTTTTAAGTTCAATAAATCCACCCCACATTGTAGCAATCCAACTAAAAATTTTAATACCTGTTGGAACCCCAATAATCATAGTAGCTGCAGTAAAATAAGCCCTCGTGTCAATATCAAGACCCACAGTATACATATGGTGAGCCCATACGATAAAACCAAGAACCCCAATTGAAATCATAGCATAAACCATTCCTAAATAACCAAAAGTCGGTTTGTTAGCAAAAGTTGAAATTACATGACTAATAATACCAAACGCAGGTAAAATAAGAATGTAAACCTCAGGGTGTCCAAAAAACCAAAACAAATGCTGATACAATACAGGGTCACCTCCACCAGCCGGATCATAAAAAGTGGTATTAAAATTTCTATCTGTCAACAACATTGTAATAGCACCTGCAAAAACTGGAAGAGAAATCAAAATCAAAAACGCAGTAATTAAGACAGACCACACAAAAAGAGGAATTCTGTGCATGCTCATCCCAGGAGCTCTCATATTGAAAACAGTTGTAATAAAATTAATCGCACCCAAAATCGAACCAGCTCCAGCTAAATGAAGACTAAAAATAGCCAAATCGACTGAAGGACCTGAATGTGATTGGATACTACTTAACGGAGGGTACACCGTCCACCCAGTTCCAGCACCTGCTTCTACAAAAGTAGAAGCAACAAGAAGAATTAAGGCAGGCGGTAAAAACCAAAAACTAATATTGTTCAATCGAGGGAAAGCCATATCAGGAGCACCAATCATAATTGGAACAAACCAATTACCAAAACCCCCTATTAAAACAGGCATTACAAGGAAAAAAACCATAACAAAAGCATGTCCTGTTACTAATACGTTGTATAATTGGTGATTACCTAACAGTATCTGATTCCCAGGTTGAGCCAATTCCATCCGAATAAAAATAGACATTGCAGTTCCTGCAACACCAGCAATAGCTCCAAAAATTAAATAAAGAGTTCCAATATCTTTATGATTAGTTGAAAACAACCATCGTGAACTCCAAGCAAAAACTTTATCAAAAAAACCAGTATCAGTAGTATGTGCAATACTCATATGATAAAAA